GGGGAAATGGCCGATACTACTGGAAGGATTCCTCTTTGGCTAATAGGTACTGTAACTGGTATTCTTGTGATTGGTTTAATAGGTATTTTCTTTTACGGTTCATATTCCGGGTTGGGTTCATCTCTCTAGTAATCATGAACCCGATTGTAGACATGAAAAAGTAAGAGCTCTACGGCCCCCCCTATCTAATTGGGGGGGCCGTAGAGCTCTTAGCAATACTTGGATCTATTCCATAACATCAAAATTGAAAAACATAAAAATTGGAACGTTATCCAGTCAACATAATCAATTATATTCGTAGAAATGCCGTAGAAATGACAAAACAGCTTCTTTTTCTATAATGTTTTAAACAACTCACTTTACTCTATTTCTTTGTTTCTTATCTTAATAAATAATGTTTTTGAAGAATTGAATGTATTTATTGATTGATTCATAATCTCTGCCGTTCTTCCATAATATTAACTCTTATGCTGACGAAGCAAGAAGAAAGGAGTAATCAATGGGATTTCTGAATAATACAATATTATTATATGTATTTTTAGGCAGGATACATCCAATAAATCATTAAATTAATAAATAGAACTTTCTCTATAAAAACTACATACATAATCAATAGAAAAATAAATATATATATATATTTTTATATTATATATTATTATATATAATTATTATATATAAAATATATATAAATATAAAATATATATAAAATATATTAAAATATATATAAATATATATAAAATAAAAACTCTGATGAGGTAATAAACTAATGAGGTAATAAATAAGGGTTTGGATATTATATTCGTAAAAATCTAATCCGCCTGTCAACCAGAACACTAAAAGTCTTTTTTGTTTGAATAATCTCTCTAAGTTATAAGTTTCACTTAATTGAAGAACTTCTATTTGCTCAATGAATTATTCCCCTTAACCTTTTTTTTTGTCTTCTACTTCTTTTGATTATGAATCTAAACAAATAAAGTTTCGATAGACCCGAAAAAGAAGGAATAGTAATCTTTTTAATGAACAAGAGAAAAATCATTACAAGTTCCATACAAGACGACACAAGAAAAAGGATTTTCCACCCTTTTCTTGCGCCGAATAGAGAATTTTGAAGACTAGTAATCCCTCCTAAAAAAAGTATTTCTTCCTTTCATTTTTCCCAGTCTTGCCTTATATTCTCTTCCTTTGTATGTCTATTACTAGGAATAGGATAAAAAAAATTCTAGACATTCTGGAAAACAAAAAAAGTATAAACAAAGCAACCAAAAGGCTTTAGATATTTTTTGATCATACATAATTGTATGGATCAACATGAAATGAATTCGACACTTTTAACCAACATGATGTTAAGGAATTTCTGGACCTAAAAATTCATTTCGTACAATTGAACCTTTTCAAACTGTTTCTTTTTAAGAACCAAAAAGACTTGCGCCAAAATAACAGATGCCAAGAAGAACAAAAGACCTTGGACACGTAATGGGTCTTGAAGAACTATTTCGGCATCTCCCTGACCAAACCCTCCTACATTAGGATTGCTTGTTAATGGTTGATCAAGCTTGATGGATTCACCCTCTGAAACAAGAAGTTCTGGTCCTGGAGGTATAATATCAACCACTTGATGTCCATCTGATGAATCAACTATGGTTATTTCATATCCCCCTTTTTCTTTACGTACTATTTTGTTTACTATACCTGCTGATGTAGCATTATAAACTGTATTGTTACTCTTGCTCCCATCAGGATAAATCTGACCCCGTCCTCGATTCCCACCTACATATATGGGATATTTTAAGAAGTTAACGTCTTTTCTCGTAGCAGGGTCGGGGGAAAGAATAGGAAAGACGATTTCACTATATTTCTTACCCGGAACAGGACCTATCACAATAATATTTTTTTTATTCGGACGATAACTCTGAAAAGAAAGATTTCCTATTTTTTCTTTTACTTCGGGAGAAATACGATCGGGAGGGGCTAATTCGAATCCCTCAGGTAAAATAAGAACAGCCCCCACATTCAAACCCCCTTTTTTACCATTAGCAAGAACTTGTTTCACTTGCATATCATAAGGGATTCGAACAATTGCTTCAAATACAGTATCGGGAAGCACAGCTTGCGGAACTTCAATATCCACAGGTTTATTAGCTAAATGGCAATTGGCACATACAATTCGCCCAGTTGCTTCTCGTGGGTTTTCATAACCCTGCTGCGCAAAAATGGGATATGCATTTGAAATAGATGCCTGAGTTATTACATATATCATGATTGATACAGAAATAAATCGAACCATCTCTTCCTTTATCCAAGAAAAAGTATTTTTTTTTTGCATGTCCAATCATTGATCCTGGAATTTCTACAATAAATTAGATAGGTAACTAGTGTAGTTCCCTATACACGAATCTGTCCTTGTACTGAAATAATTGTACCGGAATATAATATGGGATGAATACCTTGAGCAGATAAAAGTATAAAGAATTAAGTAAGATTGAAAATGCTTTCTTTATACAAGAAGAGGGATTCTGATTTGATTGATATAATGAAATCAAATAAATTCTTCATTCATTCATTGAATGATAAATGACTACAAGCGAGGGAGATACACGATTTAAATAATGGAAGATCCAATATTTCACAATTGTATCTAGAATAACTGGAAAAGTGGAAACAAGACCAGATATAATTTGATCATTATGATCCAATCCAAAATCATTGTAGACCGAGCCAATCATTAGTTCCCAGCCGTGGGTTGAATGAAATCCAATCCATAAATCAGTAACTAAAAGAATCGAAAAAGCTTTTATTGTATCACTTAAGTTATAGAGGAATTCTTGAACCCAACAATTAAGAATGACAAGTTCTTCATTACTCAGAATAAAATAACCACTTAGAATAGCGAAACAAATTATATTTGTCGAGAAATGTAAAATGATATGGAGATCATATTCATTTTGTGTTTTGACCAATTGTACCGTTTCCTCGTGTATTCCGATCTGAAGTTTTTGTGTATGTGTTTCCGGGTACTCCTTTAGCATTTCGTCTAATAGGAATAGTTCTTCTAATTCTATGAATTTTTCTAGAACATTTTTCTCTTGAATATGATTAAAAAAAGTTTCGGATTGTCTGGTATTCCACCAATTAGTAACCCAAGGTTCCAGACATTTATTAAATGAGAGAGAGACCCACCAGGGCAAAAATACTATAGATACAAGATATAGGAGGGAGGCCAATGCTTTCTGTTTTTTCATTTTTTTTTTTTGAATTGAATTGTTAACGCTTTATTTATTCGTCAACTCTATCTTATATATATTTCTATGAAACGGGAGTTCTATAACAAGATAGTGACCCATGGATCTATTCCCTTCCCATTTTTGTATAATTGTGTAATAACTTCGTTTTTGAATTTGGAAGGAATATAGAAATAGAATAAAAATCCTTTTCTTTTCGGATGAAAATGAAAGAAAAAAGAAATAAATATTTTTATCAGATATCGCAATTGGGCAAATTCATTCAAATAAATTTCACCTTCATTTGTTCCTTTCGACGAACACTCGAAAATCCACTTGAAATAGCCAATCGGATTTCGATACAAAAAACTTCCCCGGATCAATTTCTTTTTTTTTTCAAAATACTTCAATTGGTACACGCAAGAAGTAGGCCAATTCCGCAGCTTTTTGTTCAATTTCTCGTGGAGTAAAATTCTCATCAGTACGAGTCAAGGGAATAGCTCCTTGGCCTCTGATTTCCATATAAAGGACACGACGAGGATAAAGACCCTCTTTAACCTCTATTCTGATTGATTGGATATCTTTCATAAGGAAGCGAAGGAAAATGCGACGATTTTTTCCAGGGAATCCCCAACGAAAAATACACACTATTCCTTCTTTTCTATCGAATCTGTCATAACCACTACCTACATTCCATGAAATAGTGCACCACAAATAGGAGCTAATGAATAGACCTGCGATCCCATAGAAAGACATCACGATCCCTTGTGGAAAAAAAATGATTTGCTGAGATGGAAATACGGATATCAAATTCCTACCAAGATAACTGGAAGTTCCAACCACTAAGAATCCTAGTGAACCTAAAAAAAGGATACAGGCCCAGCAAAAATTACTTGTTTTTCGAGACCCCGTTATAAGTTCTATCCATATATGTTCTGATCGCCAGTTCATACTATAACTATACTAGATCCGGTTGCATTCGATTGGAATTGAGGGAATGGAATGACATGAACCAAAAAATTGGACTTTACTTTACCTTTTTTGATTCCAAAGTAACTTTCATCAACTAGCAGTATTTTGCTGTGAAATGCTAGGAGTAATTGGTTAGATACATTGACTTTCCATTTAATAAGAAGAACTTCGCGGATCCTTTTTAACCGACGATATCAGCATTTACATGACATGTATTTTTGCGGATATAATGTATCCGCATGCATAATAGTTCTTTCGTTTGCGTATTAGAAAAGGGCCGCATATCATACGTACTGTATTATTTACACTAAATAAATATCTGTATTAGCATCCCGCGTTGAAATAAATTGAAAACTTTGGTCACACGGAGCCTAGACAATCTTATTTTTTTGGACATGAAGAAATAAAGAAGCCATTGCAATTGCCGGAAATACTAGGCCCACTAAAGGCACAAAAATAGAGGGTAAGTTAATATCTGTCATAGAATGAGTGCCTCAATTTTATATTTCTATCTAAATATTTATATCTATTAGATAGATATCTTATGATATATCTAATAGGAGTAATATATACTATATTATTTTATTATATATACGATATAATATTATATTAAAATAGAAAAATAATAAATAATTTAGAAAAGAAATGAAATAGAAATTAAGATAAGATATATATATATATAATGAATATATATAATGAATAAAAAGATATAATTAAGTAAAAAGATTGATTATATATATTTAGTTTAGTTGGAAACAAAGGAAACCAAAATTCTAAAAATCATTAAATATTTTAATTTGAAATTTACGTAAGTAATTTAAGCGTAAGTAATTTAAGTAAGTATATAGAATAAGTATATAGAATGAATAAGTATATAGAATAAATTCTAATTCAAAATAATATAAATTTACTTAAATTAATAAAATTTATTTTACTAGAAAGTAATTTTATTAAATTAATTATTTTGTATTTTGAAAATTAATTATTTTATTATTATTAATAATAAAATATTAATCAATAATAGAAAAAGTTCAAACAAAGTAATAAAAATTTTAAAGAAATCAAAATCATTTATCATTTAATAAATAATAATTAATTTACTAACCTAACTCTAACTTAAAAAAAAAAAAGAAACAAAATTAATTAAAAATAAAAACGTAATTATTGATGAATATTAATTAATGGTAATATGTATGTATATGTTAAAAATAAGAAAAATGAAGTTAAGTAGAAGAAAATAAGTTAAGTGGAAAAAGAAATAATGTAGGACAAAATTTAGCGTGCCTATTTCCCTTTCTTTTCCCTTTGTTTTCCTTTTACGAATATGGGTGAGAATCAAACTTCCTCTTCTCTTCCATCCTTAATCTTCTTTCGATCTTCCTTTTCTAATCTTTTCCTATTTATTAAAGTAAAGAGTTTTTTATGAGTTCACGACTCTAACTAATCCGATTCTACAAATAAGGATTCATAGTAAAAATTGGGGGTTATGTATAAATATTGAAATAACTTCTCCGTGTTTTATTCTTTTATTTATTTCAATTTCGATCGATTTTACATACTACACATTTTTGATTATTGTATATTAATTTAATATGTATTAAGTGTAAGAAAGAAGAGCAAGGCCAGAAAAAAAAAAAAAGAATTTTCTCCAATTCGAATTCCTCCAAAGGAGAAATTCATTCTTTTATCTTGTTAATAGATGGACTGGTTCGTAATTACTAATCATAAATAGAGGTAGAATAAATCATAAATAGAGGTAGAATAAATCATAAATAGAGGTAGAATAAAAAAATAGATCTGGAGGAAAAAATAATAATTTTTCTAAACTTCTGTCTTTTACTACAAGTGTAACTTATGTCACCAAAGAAAACACCATTCCTAATAGTTTTTTGATTAAGATGAACCAAATACTTGTTTGCTACAAAACAAATAAAATAACTGAATGTAGTGCTATACTTTAATTTTTGAATTTTGGAAAGAAACCGTGGAGCTGAAATAACTCAGCCAGAACGCCTTTTAAAAGATTACGTGGTACAATTGGGTCGAATAAGCCTTTATGGAATAAATACTCAGCCGCTTGTGAACCTTCTGGTACTGTCTTATTCAATGTTTGTTCAATTACTCTTTTACCGGCAAATGCAATGTAGGCATTAGGTTCAGCAATAATTACATCCCCCAACATACCAAAACTGGCAGTTACTCCACCTGTTGTAGGAGATGTAAGAATTGATACATAGAATAACTTTTTATCTGATTGATAATTATATGAAGCAGAAGATATTTTAGCCATTTGCATCAAGCTCAAACTTCCTTCTTGCATGCGCGCTCCTCCAGAAGCACATACAATAATGACAGGTAGGCATCGATTAGTAGCATATTCGATCAAACGAGTAATTTTCTCGCCTACTACGGATCCCATACTACCTCCCATAAACTGAAAATCCATAACCCCAATTGCTATAGGAATACCGTTTAGTCGACCTACGCCTGTTTGAACAGCTTCAGTTAACCCTGTTTTTCTTTGATAAGAATCGATACGATCTCTATATGGTTCCTCTTCTGAATGAAATTCAATGGGGTCCATAGAAACCATATCCTCATCCATAGGATTCCACGTTCCCGGATCAATCAAAAGTTCGATTCTATCTGAACTATTCATTTTCAAATGATACCCACACTGTTCACAAATATTCATTTTTGACCTAAAAAATTTTTTATAATTTAATCCATAACAATTTTCGCATTGAACCCATAAATGTCTGTATTTTTTATTTATATCGAAATCAGTAGATCTTCCTCTTATATTGAAATTTTTTTCATTATTATTAGTTCTTATACTAGAACTCCTACTTTCACTACTACTTATATTTTCAGTACAAATAAAATTATAAACGGAACTGTCACTGTAATTATCAGTACTACCCAAAATAGAACTATTAATACTCATTTCAAAACGAAGATAATTATCAATGCAACTATTAATGTGATTATTCCAACTAGATTGAGTATCATACATGTAATGATAATAGTGGTGATTCTTTCTCTTAGACCCACTATTCAAATAACTAGAAATAGAAAAAAAACTTTCTAGTTCATTCTGAAAAGAACTATCATTTTCAATCTCAAAAATCTGATTTTCAATATCAAAATAGACAAAATAACTATCCCCATTACTATCCCTAACTAAAAAAGTCTCATCAGAGATCAAACTCCAAATATCCCTGACATCAAATAAATAATCAACATTAGTGAAACTAGAATTATCACTACGATTCCAATTAGGAATCTTTTTATTCGTATCATTTCGAATAGGTTCTTCACTTCGACTGGTATGCCCAATACCATCAACACTACCCATTGATTTACTTAACACACACCTATGCTCTAACTTCCCGTTGGACAACCTCGAATTGAACCACCATTTTCCCATAGAGTCTTCCTGCTCCCTATTTGATGAAAATACAATAGACGAATAGTCATTCAATGAATAAAATAATCTATCTATTTTACTATTTTATTCTCTATCAGGAATTAAGCATATGAATCCGAGCGTTAGGGTTGTTTATTAATAAGCAGGTGTGATTCTCTTTTTCTAGGTATTACTTGAATACATATTGTTGAATATATATTGATAGAATCTTTTTCTCAATTTTAAAATAGAAAGACGCAGCCTTCTTTCATGTAATGTACAAAAAAATTCTGATCGAAAAAAGAAATAATTGTTTCGTCCTAGAAATAAAAAATTCGTTCTCGTATAATGTCGTATAATCCAAAATGCAGTTTCTATTTCATTTCAACATGGAACGAAAAAGACAATATATATAGGATAGGGAAAAGGAAGCCTTCCTTCCGTCTATGACCTGAAACTAAAAGATATAAATAAAGACTCTATCCACCCGTCCGATGGATCCAAAGGATTAATTATGGATCACATAAACAAAAAAAATAAAAAAAAGTATTGAGTTGTTTAGTCTAGTCTTCGATCTTATTTTGTATTTAGATCTTATATATATATGGTTAAGTAGGTAAGGTATCTACATATAAAAAATATATGCAAATAAATAGGATGCTCATTTTTTCTTTTTTATTATTCGGCTCAATCTTTTTTTAGAAAAAGATTGGGCCGAATTTAATTGCAATCAATTAGGAGAACAAACAGGAATTACTGAATTATGCACACTTATATTTTCTCTTTATTTATCTAGCTTATCTACAGGTTCGAATTCAAATTTGATCTCTTTCCATACTTCACAAGCAGCCGCAAGTTCAGGGCTCCATTTGCTAGCTTCACGGATAATTTCAACACCTTCGCGAGCAAGGTCACGTCCCTCATTACGAGCTTGTACACACGCTTCTAAAGCCACACGGTTAGCTACTGCACCTGGAGCATTACCCCAAGGGTGTCCTAAAGTTCCGCCACCAAACTGTAGTACAGAGTCATCCCCAAAGATTTCAGTCAGGGCAGGCATATGCCAAACATGAATACCCCCGGAAGCCACAGGAATAACACCTGGCATAGAAACCCAATCTTGAGTGAAGAAAATACCGCGACTTCTGTCTTTTTCAATAAAATCGTCACGTAATAAATCAACAAAACCTAAAGTCATCTCACGTTCCCCTTCCAGTTTACCTACTACTGTACCAGAGTGAATATGATCTCCACCAGACATACGTAATGCTTTAGCTAGTACACGGAAATGCATACCATGATTTTTCTGTCTATCAATAACTGCATGCATTGCGCGGTGGATGTGAAGAAGTAGGCCATTGTCACGGCAATAATGAGCCAAACTAGTATTTGCAGTGAATCCCCCAGTTAAGTAGTCGTGCATTACGATAGGAGCTCCTAATTCTCTAGCAAACTGGGCCCTTTTCATCATTTCTTCACATGTACCTGCAGTAGCATTCAAGTAATGCCCTTTGATTTCACCGGTTTCGGCTTGCGCTTTATAAATAGCTTCAGCACAAAATAAGAAACGGTCTCTCCAACGCATAAATGGCTGTGAGTTTACGTTTTCATCATCTTTGGTAAAATCAAGTCCACCACGTAAACATTCATAAACCGCTCTACCATAGTTCTTTGCGGATAATCCCAATTTAGGTTTAATAGTACATCCCAATAGAGGACGACCATACTTGTTCAACCTATCTCTTTCAACCTGGATACCGTGAGGTGGGCCTTGGAAAGTCTTGGAATAAGCAGGGGGAATTCGCAAATCCTCCAAACGTAGAGCTCGTAGGGCTTTGAAACCAAATACATTACCTACAATGGAAGTAAACATGTTAGTAACAGAACCTTCTTCAAAAAGGTCTAAAGGATAAGCTACATAAGCAATATATTGACTATCCTCCCCAGGAACAGCCTCAATGTGGTAGCATCGTCCTTTGTAACGATCAAGACTGGTAAGTCCATCAGTCCACACAGTTGTCCATGTACCAGTAGAAGATTCCGCAGCTACCGCTGCCCCTGCTTCTTCAGGCGGAACTCCGGGTTGAGGAGTTACTCGGAATGCTGCCAAGATATCAGTATCTTTGGTTTCGTATTCAGGAGTATAATAAGTCAATTTGTAATCTTTAACACCTGCTTTAAATCCAACATTTGCTTTAGTCTCTGTTTGTGGTGACATAAGTCCCTCCCTATAACTCATGAATTAAGAATTCTCACAATGACAAGGTCTACTCGATATGGATTAGGCGTGAATGAAAAAAAAAATCTTTCAAAAAAAATTCAACTAAACTAATATTATCAACTAATTGAAATGTTATGTTAAAATGAAATGGTTCGTTATTAGACCATGTATTTGATTCAT